CATGTAGAATGGGACTCTATCTTTATTCTCGTCCGATTAATTAGTTCTGCAAAAGAACTATCAGACTGTGTGGTGAATGCTTTGATCAATGAATATTCTATTCTTTCTTCAATATGGAATCGATTCACAACAATTTTTCCCTTTTTCATAGAAAAATACAGATTAAGGTCGTCATTAATCATTTGATAGAGTATTTCAGTACGTATACGTATGTATATACGCATATCCTTCATCTTTTCGGAAGTTTCAATGGAAGGATTACTCTACCAATGCAACACAGTCAATTCCATTTGTTAGAACAGCTTCCATTGAGTCTCTGCACCTATCCTTTTTTCACCTTCTGGGCCTTTGTTTGTTTTTGGAAAATAGGATTTGGCTCAGGATTGCCCATTTTTATTAATTCCGGGGTTTCTCTGAATTTGAAAGTTCTCACTTAGTAGGTTTCCATACCAAGGCTCAATCCAATTAAGTCCGCAGCGTCTACCAATTTCGCCATATCCCCTTTTTGTTTTGAGATTAGGATCTCATTTTTATTCAGATGTCGTTCTCTTTTTTATTTCATTTCTGCTGGAACCGTTGAATTCATTAAATACTGATTCCTATCTCGAAAAAGTTTTTCTCCTCTTTGATTTCTTGGCTATCTTCTTTCATCTTCTATAGGAAACCCGCACCCGCATTTGGTCCAATCAGAAACGATTCTATCATTTCTGTATCTGCAATTCAATATAGATGGAGATATACCACGTATATATGTCTCTCTTCTGCTCGTTTTTCCCATGCAATTTGGAATACTTGAACGGTCGATTCTTTTTTTCGTCTGAGCTTCCATCTTTACGAATCAAAGCGCAATAATTTCTAATTATTTAAAACAAATCATTCCATTTATAAATAAAAAAGATATATATGATGATATGAAATAAAATATATAAATGTAATAAAAAGACTTTCAAATATCATTTGAAAGCAAAAACGAAAATGATTTAATCTAAAAATATATCGAATCAAATATTTTTTAATATTAAATGCTATACTATAGAATTGTACTATATAATTGTGATGTGAGAAAAAAACTAAAATTATATATCGATAGATTAATCGTTATATTCTATGGTCTATGGTAAGTATGAGTATTGAATATTTCCTTTCAATTCTATATTATATTTTTTCGATAGTCATATTCATTATGACTAGCTAATAGGAATCGCCAAGAATGCAAATATAAGTATATTAATATTAATTAAAATTAATAGCTAACAATAGTTTATTGAATCCCTATGCAGGTATAATTTATCTTATGTGAGCCTGCTTAGCTCAGAGGTTAGAGCATCGCATTTGTAATGCGATGGTCATCGGTTCGATTCCGATAGCCGGCTTTTCTCTATTTATTTTCTTCGAGTTTTTACATGATTGAGAATGCCCTTTTGAAATCCGAAATCAAATATCAAATAATATAATAAAAAAAAATATATATATATATTTTTTTTTTATCTTATAGGAACTTACAACTATGCCATGAAAAGAATCCCTTTTATCTATTTTTTATCCATATAGAATCTTTATATAGAATATATATAGAATATATATATATATAGAATAGAAAGGTCTGGATATTTATTCATCTAATTATTCTTTAGAGTATTTAGAGTACAAGTACACTACTTCCATAAACTTCGCTTCATTTATCATTTAGTTCAGTTTTAGTTTAGGTTTATTCTGTAAAATGAAATTTCATCAATAAGAATTCAATATAAATAAGAATAAGGAGTCTTTATGTCGCGTTACCGGGGACCTCGTTTCAAAAAAATACGCCGCCTGGGAGCTTTACCGGGACTAACTAATAAAAGGCCTAGAGCCGGAAGTGATCTTAGAAACCAATCACGTTCCGGTAAAAAATCTCAATATCGTATTCGTCTAGAAGAAAAACAAAAGTTGCGTTTTCATTATGGTCTTACAGAACGACAATTACTTAAATATGTTCGTATCGCCGGCAAAGCCAAGGGGTCAACAGGTCAGGTTTTACTCCAATTACTTGAAATGCGCTTGGATAACATCCTTTTTCGATTGGGTATGGCTCCGACTATTCCTGGAGCCCGTCAATTGGTTAACCATAGACATATTTTAGTCAATGGTCGTATAGTAGATATACCAAGTTATCGCTGCAAACCCCGAGATATTATTACGGCGAGGGATGAACAAAACTCTAGAGCTCTGATTCAAAATTCTTTCGATTCATCCTCTCAGGACGAAATGCCAAAACATTTGACTCTTCAACCATTCCAATATAAAGGATTAGTCAATCAAATAATAGATAGTAAATGGGTCGGTTTGAAAATAAATGAATTGCTAGTCGTAGAATATTATTCGCGCCAGACCTAAACCTAACGAAAAGAAAATAAAAAATCACAAGGGTTCGGACAATTTTGATCCCTTTCGTCGAAGTAAATTAACCTAAGGTTAAGATAAATAAGAGTTTGATCCGGATTTTTCTCCGATTTAGGTA